CTAACAGAAACAATTCGAGGGTTTCAACTGATTCTTTCCGGAGAATTAGATGGTCTTCCGGAACAGGCCTTTTATTTAGTGGGGAATATCGACGAAGCTACCGCGAAGGCTATGAACTTAGATGAGGAGAGCAAATTGAAGAAATGAACTTAAATCTATGTGTACTGACTCCTAATCGAATTGTTTGGGATTCCGAAGTGAAAGAAATCATTTTATCAACGAATAGTGGGCAAATTGGTGTATTACCAAATCACGCGCCTATTGCCACAGCTGTCGATATAGGCATTTTGAGAATACGTCTTAACGACCAATGGTTAACCGTAGCTCTGATGGGCGGTTTCGCGAGAATCGGGAATAATGAAATAACCATTTTAGTAAATGATGCAGAGAGGGGCAGTGACATTGATCCACAAGAAGCTCAGCAAACTCTTGAACTCGCTCAAGCTAACTTGAGTAACGCGGAAGGCAAAAGACAAACAATTGAGGCAAGTTTAGCGCTCCGACGAGCGAGGACGCGAGTAGAAGCTGTCAATGTAATTTAACAGCTCATTGTTGGTGCGTCCGAATAACAAAAATTGGAAAGAAATTCAAAATGAAGTCTAAGTAGTGGGGTATCAAAAAGAGACAAAAAGAATCAAAAAAGAAGGTGGGTAAAAATACTTAGTAGATAGCGCAGGCAGTGGCATCTACTAAGTTCTACCTACTATTGGATTTGAACCAATGACTCCTGCCGTATGAAAGCAATACTCTAACCACTGAGTTAAGTAGGTTCGTTATCATCATAAAGAGAAGCAAAGGGAACCTGTCACATTGATAGATTATAGATGGAATCTTATTTCGAAGCAAGACCCATCTTTGGTAGGAAACAGATCAGAGAGCTATCATGCGGGATCATGCACTATTCACCTTGACAAGAAATTCGATATGTGATAAAATATTTATCACAAATACAAGGGCTATAGCTCAGTCGGTAGAGCAACTCGTTTACACGCGCGCCAATGTTTTTTCAGAAAAGTCCATCATGTAATCAAGAGAATTTCTCTTACTAAAAATAAATGTCTTACTCCATGGATTCAAGAGAACAATAGCCTGACAACTAGTTGATGGGTCCAATCGAAGTTCCAAATTAGGTACCAAATAGAACCCATCATTGATTTGATAATTGATAAGGTGAATACCCAGTCCATTCAATGCTAGGCATAATTGAGTATAAGGACCTCAAAAAAATCTCTTTTCGTCCTATGAACTTTAAGGTGTATGAAGTTTCATTTTTGATGCTTTGGGCAGGGCGGGAGAGACTCGATAACTTAGGTTGATCTAGGCCGAAGGCAGACCTACGTCAAGATAACTCTTTTTTGAAACACTTTGGTATTGCTACTGAATGAATGAATCAGAGCACGCGGAGCCATCCCATTATCTTTCTGTTCAGAAAAAGGATGGCAGACTCGCGGATATTTATATCCGTTGAGGAAAGAGCCCAATGCAAAAAAAAAATGCATGTTGGGTCTTTGAAACAGTTCGAATCAGTTCGATAATAAGAAGTTTGATCTGTTTTACCGAGAAGGTCTACGGTTCGAGTCCGTATAGCCCTAATTTTTTTGAATGTTCGTTTTAAAATGGAAAACTTTCCATAGTCTCGCTTTTTTTCCTCATTCTTTTTTCGAGCTGGCCGGTTGATTTTGGTTCAATTGACCGGCTGCCAATTTTAGACAGGATAAATGACTTATTCCTTTATTTAATTCATGAATTCTCGTGGGTTAATTACCTATAAAAAATTTCTGTTTTCTTACCCATGATCAAAGAGTTAGCAATACTATTGGGTATACCCAAGAAAAGTACGCCCGTTTTTGAAGTAAAAAAAAAGATGAAAATGGGCTCGGCTAATATACTCAAATCCAATTGCTCGCCATTCAAAATTCAAATTCTATTCTACTACCTTGACTTTATCCAAGAAGATTCGGAATCCGTTTGCACTTAGACGAGTTGGGAATTCCCCGACTTATCCACCTTTTTGCGGAAGAACAGTCGGAGCTCATTGGTTCAGAGAGAATTCATGGATTGGATCCGAAATCCAAAATTTTGGGGCGCATAGAAACACATGTGTTGTTTGTTATGTGGAAAGGTTGCCCCAATTCAACGCATTGAATCCAATCTAGTAAGTCTTGTACAGGAAGAGAGAATCAAATAAATAGGTCAATCCACTCTGTTTCCATATCAAATCAATCAATAGACGAAAAAGTATTTGAACTCGGATCTTTTTGTATTTTGTTTTTTATTTTTATAAAATGAAAAATAGAGAAGAGAGAAAAAACGAAAAGACTGATTAAAATAAAATATAGAATCGAAATTCTAAGACATTAAGAAATTGGACTATTTGAATTAGAATATCCAATAGATATCCAATAATTTGTTTATACCCTTTCTTGAGAGAGAGCCCCGCGCTCCCCGAAAGAAGGAGTTTTTTTGTATACGAATAGGATATGGGGGCGCTACCCTATCG